GCTTCCAGACATGCTGAGCTCCACATATTCTTGTACAGTCAAATAGGATCGATTCCGTTAAAGATGGGATCAGTAAATGGAAACCTACTAACCTTTCATCTTTGTGAGATCGTCAATAGTGCGCCGAAGGCGTCTTTAGAGTATACCGAATCAGTATAGCTACCCTTCTTCTGACACAGCAACGCAATTTCAATCAGTCTCTAAGGGAAGTGGTACATAATTGATTTCTTCTTTTCTTGTTCCTTATCTATGCGGAACCACGTGTCATTCAATCGAAAATTCCTGTAGTTGTAGTTATAAGGTGCTTTTCATTACTAGCTTTGGACTAGAAACGGAAGATCTGCTAAAGTGCGAGTCCGACGAGTTCGGTTCTACTAATTCAGGAAAGAGATTCTCGTATTCCCATAATTTGATTCGATGCGAAATTTGGAAGTACCCTTCTCTTAGTTCTAGAGTAAAAAGGGTTTTTTGTGCGAATCCTTTCATTTGAAGGAATTGATTCGTAATACAATAACAGTAATAGTATAGGATACCCTGAATGAAAACAAACAATATAATAGTTGTACCAATCCACATTCCGGATGCAACCATTGCTTCATTAGGGCTAAGGGTTCCTTCTTGAACGGTGGGACCTCAAAATATGGAAAGAAAAAATGTCGAACCTAAAAAGAAAAGATAATAGAATTACTAGGCTTCTAGTTGTCAAAAAAGAACATAGAAAAGCAAAGATTTTCTTTCTTTGAGCGCCCGTGTGATATGATACTTTTTTATCATTCAAGATATTATGTGTGATTAAAGAACCTACTACTTACTTGAATCAGGCAATAAGGTGTTATAAGGTCGTTCGTTCCAAAAGAGAAACTAGATTTGATACAGTTGAAAAAGAAATGATCAAAATCGAAACGATTTGCGAATTTTATTCCACAATAATTCAAAGTACGTTTCATTTGTGAATGAAATTCCGCGACAAAGTTCTTATTCCTAGTCCTTTACTCAGAAGTTTCTGAATGAATCTGTTGATTTGCAATCGGGGAATCGGTAGATGTCACAGATGATCGATCCAGCTTTTTTTATCCCGCCCTATCTTTGTTAGGCCCCCCAGAATCACTGATGAATCAAACTGAAATTGGAACAGATTTTGTCAATTGGTATTTTTTCGTATCCTCCTATCTTTCAAAAGCGGAAACTTAGGTAAGTGTTTTAGAACCATATGTAAAAAAAGAACGTATCTCCTTTAGCTCCTTCATGCCTACTATAACTAGTTATTTCGGCTTTCTATTGGTGGCGTCAACTATAACCCCGGCTCTATTTATTGGTCTGAGCAAGATACGACTTATTTGAAATGAATTGAATGAACAATTTTGTTATAAATAAAAAAAGAAATGTTTCCGCGGATTTTAGAGTGCCTTTCCGCAGTACTTGTCAATTCTTGCTTGATGAGATTCGTGGTCAATTCGGATGAATATTTAAGGATAGATATTCCCTCTCTCTTTTTCCCTTTTCAAATAAATCGAAATGATTGAAGTTTTACTATTTGGAATCGTGTTAGGTCTAATTCCGATTACTTTGGCTGGATTATTCGTAACTGCATATTTACAATACAGACGCAGCGATCAATTGGACCTTTGATTAAGTAACATTAACATCTCGTTTTTTGATTGACCTCCTGCGGACTCAAAAAAGGAGTAGTCGAATTCGGCCTAAGAAGAACGGAATCGCGCTCTGTAGGATTTGAACCCACGACATCGGGTTTTGGAGACCCACGTTCTACCGAACTGAACTAAGAGCGCTTTCTTATCACCATCGATAAGACCGCAAAGAAAAGGATTTTTTTGTACCTCCTTTGTACCTCCCCAGACCGTATTATTCTATTATATATACATATAGTATCATAAACGGAAAGACTCTCCAAATTCAATCGATCTCAACGGACCTCTCGTTACTGCCCATAGGAGAAAGAATAGCTAGGGATGACAGGATTTGAACCCGTGACATTTTGTACCCAAAACAAACGCGCTACCAAGCTGCGCTACATCCCTTTCAATTGGTATATAGTGTCATTGTATAGAATCTCTGTCTTGTTTTCCACATCATTATTTCCTCATTGAGAGACAATCTATCTTGTCATTTCTTCTTTTTGGTCTCATAGACCACGTGGAACCTATCAAATTTTATAAATAGAAAGAATTATATGTATATTAATACTAAAATAAAAGAATTATATTCTATAGATAGATAGGAAAGATAGATATGAAACCTCACGTATAAGAATACTTATCAGTAACACAATACTCAGGAAGAGTGGGACGCCCTTTTTTCGTTTTAAGGAAAGGGAAATTGTAGTGTTATTGCCATTGATTAGGGCGTGGTATATTTCAGTTTTTGTTAGAGATTCCGCGTACAACTAAAATACAAGAGATCCTTAACGACCTATGCATCTGATCATATATGTATTCCAATAAAGAAGAATAATTTTCAATGCGCGATCTAAAAACATATCTCTCCGCGGCCCCTGTGCTAAGTACTTTATGGTTCGGGTCTTTAGCAGGTCTATTGATAGAGATCAATCGTTTCTTCCCGGATGCGTTGACATTCCCCTTTTTTCATTCTAGTTATTGACATGGGAAGGGATGAAGAAGATTAGCGATACAATAAATTCTTTGGGACTAATCCCTCTTCCTTTCTCTCTTTCTCTTCCTTTCTCTCTTTCTTTGTTTTCTTTTTTTTGAGGATAAAGTAAAGGAGGACAGAAAAAGAATCAAAGTGGATCCAACCTCGGCGAAACTCGCGATTAGGCTCGAATTCATAGAGGGAGTACGAAAATAGAAATAATGGGTCTAGTGTACCAAAATCATACAAGATACTTAACTGAAATACTCTATTGGGATTCGAAAATAATTGAGAGTTAAAAATCATTGTATTACTTCTTAATATTACGCTATTGATTGCAACGAAGTCGTTCCTAATCGGATTTCGGGTTAGCCACTTCTATTTTTTTCCTTTTTTTCTTCGTTTCGCATTGAAAATGGAAGAGTTGAGTGAATCCAAAATGCAAAGGAGGTTCATGGCCAAGGATAAAGATGTCAGAGTCAGAGTTATTTTGGAATGTACTAGTTGTGTGCGAAACAGTGGTACTAAGGAATCGCCGGGCATTTCCAGATATATTACTCAAAAGAATCGACACAAGACACCTAATCGATTGGAATTGAGAAAATTCTGCCCCTATTGTTACAAGCATACAATTCATGGGGAAATAAAGAAATAGATCGAACAGAACTGCCAGCTTTCCCAGTAACAAGAACAAATTACATAATATATATATAAACAAATCAAATCCTATTTCGGTCGTATCCCAAATTCGAATTCAGAAATAGGATTTTAGAGATAAGGACTAAATACCATGGATAAATCCAAGCGACCCTTTCTGAAATCCAAGAAACCCTTTCTGAAATCTAAGCGACCCTTGCTGAAATCCCAGAAACCCTTTCGAAAATCCAAGCAATCTTTTCGTAGGCGTTTGCCCCCAATTGGATCGGGGGATCGAATTGATTATAGAAACTTGAGTTTAATTAGTCGATTTATTAGTGACGACGGAAAAATATTATCTCGACGAGTGAATCGATTGACCTTGAAACAACAACGATTAATTACGCTTGCTATAAAACAAGCTCGCATTTTAGCTTTGTTACCTTTTCTTTATACTAATAAAAAAGAGAAACCATTTGAAAGAACAAGACCCAAGTCAACCCCTAGGGCGAAAAATCAAAAAAAAGGTCCTAGAACCATAAAAAAAACAGGCCTACAGCCACAATGGACTAAAAGGAATCAAACACAATGGAATAAAAGGAATCAAACACAATGGAATAAAAGGAATCAAAATTCCAATCTTTCACCCAACTAGGGGAGGGTCGATGTTTTGTTCGAAAAATGAGAGGACCCAAGGATTGTCACGTCGGAAGAAACCAAAAAGAATCCGAATCGGGGAAGAAAAAGCAGAAATATTGCATTTTTTTTAGTGAATCGTGCTCGTTCATTTTGACTACCTTATCCTATTCATTTATACTCCACCTTCCCGGAGTTCATTCTCCGGGGAACTTCTTTTTCATCCCTCGCTGCAAAAAAATCTTGCAAAAGTCATGAGCTCATTGGAAATTATGGAATTGGAAATCATGGAAAGACAATTTCGATTTGCTATAGCGATTTGCGCTAGTATTTTTCGATTAAGAAGCGAGTGCTTCTTGTAGAGATTGTGTATAAATACACTATAACCATAGAATACCTTGATCTCACGAATTACTGCATTTATACGAGTGATCCACAAACGGCGAAAATCTCTCTTTTTCCTGCTTCGATCCCGATGAGCCGAACCCAAAGCTCTCGTTGTCTGTTGATTCATAGGTCGACTAAGTCTGCCATGGGCCCCTCGAAAAGTTGATGCAGATAGACGCATTTTTGTTCTACGTCTCCGAGCTATATATCCTCGTTTAATTCTGGTCATTGAATCCACTGAAACTTTGATGAATAACTAATTGCTTTCTTTTCTTTCAGTCATTCTTTTTTTCCCCCCTCCCGGTCTATCTATTAATGACAAAACGGATTCTTCCGATGTATAAAAAAAAAATTCCAATGGCTTTTGCTACGATGACCTTCCCAACCACGATTTTTTCCAGGCATTCCACCTCGAAATAAAAAATGAGATTGATCAAAAAACTAGTCAAAGTTAATTTAAGTAAGAAATATAAATGAATAAAAAATAGTGGGTTCCATCGTTTCTATGGTGACTTTGTAAACGGTGAGGTCCTTTCTATACACCGGAGCCCCTTCCTTATTTAGTAACTTGTATAGTTCACACTTTTTGGCTCTACCCATGAATTATCCAGTAATAGGTCTTTTCACAATAAGATCTACCTATACAGTAACGGCATTTAATTATGAAGGTTGGTTAGGTAGCTGACCCTGTGAGTCCGTTTTTGCAAGAGTAAGAGCAGTATTGTTATGCTTCTGAAATAAGATTTCCCCCGCTTAATGGATAACCATTTGCTACCAATGGGGAATTGCTTCTCATCTTCACTTGAGGTGATCGGATTTATACCAATGGAAACCATAAATTTCATACACAACAATAAAGGTCTTTTTTTTTAGACAGTGACTGGAGTTCTTCCACTCTATCTTATTCATTGGTTTTATCCTATTCATTGGTACGGATCTTTGATACTGTAAAAATTGTCTCCTTTCTTTTGGTTCAGTTCATGATCTGAACGAGTCGCACATACACCCTAGTACATGTTCCTCGACGCTGAGGACATCCCCGAAGAGCGCGGGCTTTTTTGACAGTTCTGATTGGCTGTCTTGGGTTTCTAATAAGTTGTTTAATAGTTGGCATGCTGAATTATATACAGAATGGGCTGGTTTAGATCGATCCTAACCATATGATTCTAATTGGAGACTTGATTGGAGACTTGACCCATTTTACCTCAGCAAAAATAGGGAAACTCACAAATTAGATTATAGTTCATTTGCCCCTGGTTCCATTTTTGTCTTTCAAAATCAACAATTGGTGGCATGGACTCTTCGCCCAGTGATAGTTCCTCCCTAGATCAACCCCTCAATTCTATGAAGTGGGGGGAGGAACACTTGAAAATCCCTGGGCCGAGGTCCCAACGAACTAGATAGAACTGACTTTGGGGTTGTTCGGTTCTAACCGTGCCATTTATACCCATCCCTTAGGATGTCTTCGCACGATTTAGCGAAGTACAAGGGGGAAGGTAAGGGATGGGTTAGAGGACCCTAAAAGAGGGGAGCAACCCTTCCCCGTGGCCCAACAGTGTCTTGTATGCCTCGCCCAGGGATAGCTCCTCCCTATCATTGAATCCAAAAAAAACCTATCTGGCTTTCGCTCCATAGGTTTGTTTGGCTATAGCTTTCGAGATTTGTTTTTGTTTATCTTTTTTATCTTTCTAGATTTGTTTTTGTTTAGTTTTAGTCGATCTATATCTATAAGTTTGTTTTGCTTTCTTCCTATTTCTGGATTTAGCTCTTTTGGCTTTACTAGCTCTATAGGTGCGTTGGCATTGAAACCTGTATTGCCGATGTTGTGTATACAGTGGTTTAGATACTCCGTAATTCCTATAAAATCAATAAGCCCATAACGTTTGGCCTCTTCTGGTGACATGAAGGAATCCCGATGCAGGTCCTGAATTATAACATGTCGGGGTTGTTTTGTTTTTTGGCAATAACCAGCTACGATTCGCCTGTGGGCTTCTAGTATTTCACTCCCATCTTCGTACAAATCTCCTTGGTCGGGATCTATATAATCACTCCAAGGTTGGTGTAGTAATACCTGAATGATAATGATATAACATCTCCTCTATTTCGCACGATTTGGCGAAGTAAAGAGGTAGGGTAACGGATGGGTTCGAAGAACAAAAAGAGAGAGTTGAACAACCGTACAAGCATCGTTTCCGCATTGCATACGGCTCTACTATGGAATTCGGTTTTTTTCATTTCACTTCTGCTGAATAAAGAAAGATAAAAATAGGATTTCTAAGACCCTAGGACCGTTCAATGATCCAGTTACCACCCTTCCCTTCGAGAGAATTTTTAAATATTAATAATTAATACTAGGATAGTACTATGATGGCTCCGGTGCTTTATCTATTTTTCTCGTTTGCGATTCGGCAATCCCAAAGTGTATTTTTTATTTGATCAACTAAGGAAAAATGATCGTATTTTTTTTTCATTTTCAAAATCTCTCATACACTAAATAGTAGAAAGGGACTTAGGGTATGAAAACAAAAAAGTTTGTGACGCGGAAATGGATCCCTGATAGATAAGATCCAATCTGAAATGCTTTTTGTTTCATACCACTCTCTCGATACAGAATCTCATCGTATGAAAAAACAATAATTGCGCCTCTCAAACTCGAAGTGCCATGCTATTATTATTTATTATTTGATTCATATTCCATATAGTGAAGGCATAGTCTTCTTTTTTCTCTCAAATAAGAAATCAAAATGCATTGGCACGACCCGAAGCGTTAGGCAATGCTATACGTTGACCCATTTCTCCTGCGGTCGCGACGAAAGAGCCCATTGAATAGGCCATCCCCATGATTAGTGTATAGACCTTGGGTGTCACCCATTGTATCACATCAAAGAGAGCGATTCCGCAGGTTACCAATCCACCTCTACAGTTTATAAAAAGAAGCTGACTCTCCTCCTTCTTCTCTATACTGAGATATATCACGAGACCCGAAACGGTATTCGTGATCTCTTGGTCAAGCTTTTGGCATAAAAAAATGCATCTGTCTCGATGAAGTCGGTTGATTAGGAAAAAATAGAATTCCTTAGGAATCATACACGCATGGTTTTAGTGCATAGAATTCAACAAATTGCAATGTGTAAATTCCAGCCCTTATTCATTGTTTCATAGAAGGCTTTTTCAAACTCCTAACGAGCGTACTTTTTTCTTCTATTTTTCAAGAAAGATAAGTTTTGGCGCACTCCCCCCCCCCCAAAAAAAAAAGAATTCATGAAACTTGAAACTTGTCGAATTTACTTTGCATTGAGGTTTTGTTTTATTTCATCGAACTCCAAATTCGATTTTCAATTATGGTGTCATTTTCTTGTTACTGAATGGGCTTCTTCTATTCTTTTAGGTTTAGGATCTACTCCGGGTAAAGATCGACCTACCCGACCTCGATTGGGATAGAGATCTAAGATCAATATATTTGGAGGTTTTCTCTAATCAATAGGAATCTTTTAGGTATCAATAGGAATCTTTTATGTTATGATACAAAAGGGAATTTTACATATTCCTATTTGACCAATTGGGTATTTTATGAGCAGAGCCTAGATCCTTCATTTTAGTGGTCTAAATAAGCCAACCATAAATTATTCCATTCTAATTAAAAATAGAATTGACAATATAAATGTTAATCTCCCAATTGAAATTATTGGCTTTGAGTTCAAACTTTCAATTCTTGATCAGTCACTCAACCTTTTTGTTGGGGGGGAAAGAGAGAATATCTTGATCGGGGAAGAGCATGGGGAAATCCCATAGGACCCATTATGGATGCCAAGTCACACTAGAGGTCCACCCATGTTGTCGGATCTTTTTTTTCTTCTTTGTCTTCTTCTTTTGGTTCAGACATCACAAAAGCGACTTTTGGAATACCAACGGGCATTATCAAAAAGTTTGATAACTTGTCTCTTCACGTTTATGTGAAAGCGTAATCAAAACGCCTTTTCTTGTTGTCAGATTATTGCCTCGGATTTTTCTTTTTTCCATAGATTGAAAAGTTCATAGAATAAAACCAAGCATTGGCCCGTAGAAAATAGAACCAAACCAATGCTGCATTGCGGATTGATACTTATCGGGTATAGAATAGATCTGTTTCTATTTGTTCCTACAAACAGAATGGGTCGGTTATTCCCAAGGGAATGGAATCAATATTGAATTGACCCCTGCTCCGAGATAATCCATTGAACGGGGGAAGTCCCTAGCTCCCAATGCGAGAAAGTTACATAGTGTCTATTTTTCTTTGAGAAAGAGGTCTTTCCATGGGTTTGCCTTGGTATCGTGTTCATACTGTCGTATTGAATGATCCCGGTCGCTTGCTTTCTGTCCATATAATGCATACTGCGCTAGTTTCGGGTTGGGCCGGGTCGATGGCCTTATACGAATTAGCAGTTTTTGATCCCTCTGATCCCGTTCTTGATCCGATGTGGAGACAGGGTATGTTCGTTATCCCATTCATGACTCGTTTAGGAATAACCAATTCGTGGGGGGGTTGGAGTATCGCAGGAGGCACTATAACGAATCCGGGTATTTGGAGTTACGAAGGTGTGGCCGGGGCACATATTGTATTTTCTGGCTTGTGCTTCTTGGCAGCTATTTGGCATTGGGTGTATTGGGATCTAGAAATATTCTGTGATGAGCGTACAGGAAAACCGTCTTTGGATTTGCCCAAGATTTTTGGAATTCATTTATTTCTCTCAGGACTAGCTTGCTTTGGGTTTGGCGCATTTCATGTAACAGGTTTGTATGGTCCTGGAATATGGGTGTCCGATCCGTATGGACTCACGGGAAAAGTCCAATCTATAAATCCTGCGTGGGGTGTCGACGGTTTTGATCCTTTTATTCCAGGAGGAATAGCCTCTCATCATATTGCAGCAGGGACATTGGGTATATTGGCGGGCTTATTCCATCTAAGTGTCCGTCCGCCCCAACGTTTATACAAAGGATTACGTATGGGTAATATTGAAACTGTACTTTCCAGTAGTATCGCTGCTGTCTTTTTTGCAGCTTTTGTTGTTGCTGGAACTATGTGGTATGGTTCCGCAACGACCCCGATCGAATTATTTGGTCCCACCCGGTATCAATGGGATCAAGGATACTTCCAGCAAGAAATATATCGAAGAGTTGGCGCCAACCTAGCCGAAAATCAGAGTTTCTCAGAAGCTTGGTCTAAAATTCCAGAAAAATTAGCTTTTTATGATTACATCGGAAATAATCCAGCTAAAGGGGGATTATTCAGAGCGGGCTCAATGGACAATGGGGATGGAATAGCGGTTGGATGGTTAGGACATCCTATCTTTAGAGAGAAAGAAGGCCGCGAGCTTTTTGTACGCCGTATGCCTACCTTTTTTGAAACATTTCCAGTCGTTTTGGTAGACGGAGACGGAATTGTGAGAGCCGACGTTCCTTTTCGAAGGGCAGAGTCGAAGTATAGTGTTGAACAAGTCGGCGTAACTGTTGAGTTCTTTGGTGGTGAACTCAATGGAGTCAGTTATAGCGATCCTGCTACTGTGAAAAAATACGCTAGACGCGCTCAATTGGGTGAAATTTTTGAATTAGATCGTGCTACTTTGAAATCGGATGGTGTTTTTCGTAGTAGCCCCAGGGGCTGGTTTACTTTTGGCCATGCTTCATTTGCTTTGCTTTTCTTTTTCGGGCACATTTGGCACGGTGCGAGAACTTTGTTCAGAGATGTTTTTGCCGGCATTGACCCAGATTTGGATGCTCAAGTGGAATTTGGAGCATTCCAAAAACTTGGAGATCCAACTACAAGGAGACAGGTAGTCTGATACAACATTGCTTTGGTTTTTTCTCCTTTATTTGATTTTTTGGAGTTAACACAGGGTAGCAGAGAAACCGTGATTTTTGGATCACCTTTGACTCTTGCCCTTTCTTTATCTGGGAAATGATCCCCCCAAATGAACAGATGTGGAAGCTATAATTGTAAACCACGATCGAATCTATGGAAGCATTGGTTTATACATTCCTCTTAGTCTCTACTCTAGGGATTGTTTTTTTCGCTATCTTTTTTCGGGAACCACCGAGAGTTCCAATTAAAAATAAAAAGGTGAAATGATTGTGCGTTATCTCAATTGAGATAATGAGACTCCTCAATTAGGGGAGTCTCATTACTTCAACTAGTCTCCGTGTTCCTCGAATGGGTCTCTTAGTTGTTGAGAGGGTTGCCCAAAGGCGGTATATAAGGCGTACCCGGTAAAACTTACAAGTGAGCCAGAAAGAAAGATGGTAACTAGGGTTGCTGTTTCCATTATTAGAGAATTTCAAGACTACAATGGATCTATGATATTGATTTACAACGGAAGGGTATACAAAGTCAACAGATCTCAACAAAAAAGTATTTATGGTGACACAAACCGTTGAGGGTATTTCTAGATCTGGTCCAAGACGAACAACAGTAGGGGCTTTATTGAAACCGTTGAATTCGGAATATGGGAAAGTGGCTCCTGGATGGGGAACCACTCCTTTGATGGGTGTTGCAATGGCTTTATTTGCAGTCTTTCTATCTATTCTCTTGGAGATTTATAATTCTTCTGTTTTACTGGACGGAATTTCAATGAATTAGATCCATAGCATAAGAATCAAGAAGTCTTACCTTTTCAAGCCAAAATAACTCAGGCCCCTTTTTTTTAGGGGCCTCAAGTCTCAAATCTGTAATCCTACACAATAATCAAGGAAACAACCCTCATCTATTCTGTATACATTTTAGAAATATATAGAGGGACACTTTGTGCTACAGAGAATACTAGAATACTAGAAGGCGGTTCAACGCGCGAAGCTCTCTTTGCTTGTTTTCTTATCGGATAGCTTCGAGGTGAGACAACGCCGTCTCCCGACTCGTATCGAGATCCAAACGAAGCCTCCGCACCTCCTGGCGAAGGGAATTTAGTGACTGCCCCTCTTGCAAAGAGGAATCTTCTGTGTTGGATTTTTCCTCCATAGAAGAATCCTCTATTTGGTGTGCCTCATACTCAGAGGACGAATCCCTTTGAACCGTAGGTCGGTAAAGACCTGGTGGGGAAGTAGGATTTAGTACCACTATAAGTGAGGGTTCCTCCTATAAAAGCAGTCAGTCAGTTGAGCTGCTTTCAGAAGGCTTGTTAGAGAGCTGATGCAGTTTCCCTTAGGGAAGCTCATTTTTTTCTTTGAGTTGAAAGCGTAGGAAAGTCTATTAAGAGCTTATTAAAAAGTTCTTTTTTCAGAATATTCTCTATTAATATTCCATTTTATTATGAATTTGGTTATGAATATTATATTATTTATATATATATTCTGGTAGGGCAGTTCGACCGTGGAATTCCTTTGTTTCGGTATTTCCGGAATATGAGTGTGTGACTTGTGAAAATTGATCCTATAGTACAGAGAATGGTCTGTCATCTCGAGAGAGATGGTTCCACCTCGTCTGATATTCATTAGAATATCTGGAGCACGGAATCCCTGGAATAGATCAAGAAACATTAGCACTATGATTCATACTTCACTATTCAGACCGCGCGACCGCACTAAAAAAAAATGCAATTATAGTTATAGTTAGACTCAGAGATCAAAGGTTTTTCTTTCTTCAAATGCTTATGGTTATTGTAACCAAAGCACCAATTTTCTCTGGATTTTTAGTCATTACATCGATTCTAAGTGATGATTAAATGGTTCTTACTCAAGGAACCTTTGAGCTTAGCTTGGGGCTTTATTGACTCATCGTGGTTCTAGTATGAATCTGAGGTTTCAATCTATTCTCTAGGGTCTCAACAAGATAATTCCTATCAAAAATAAAAAAAGACAATCTACACTACAAATAAAAACTACAAATAAAAAGAAAGAAATATAGGGAAAAAGAAGATTCAAGAGGCCTGTAACGATCAACATAAATACAAATGAGCCAGCTTGATATTTTGGCATTATCACCAGAACAAAGAAGCGCTTCGGGGTTTTTGGTCCTTCGTATCTTCCGAGAAGATAGAATCTAGGACTAAGATAAGAAATGGAAAAATTTCTATCCGCTCCAAACAGTTTGTGGGTGTTTCCGCTTGAGCTGTACGAGATGAAATTCTCATATACAGTTCTAAGAGGGGGAGCCCCCTTGGTTTACCTATCTCAATAAAGTATATGATTGGTTCGAAGAGCGTCTCGAAATTCAGGCAATTGCGGATGATATAACTAGTAAATATGTTCCGCCTCATGTCAAC